CATATGGAAATAAACTGCGTCCAATAGGATTTGAACCTATACCAAAGGTTTAGAAGACCTCTGTCCTATCCATTAGACAATGGACGCTTTTCACTCCAATTTTCATATTTCTTGTTCGGAAAAGTGGTTGAAAGAATTCAACCAATTTAGTATTCAAGTCAATAATGTATTACATTAATTCGATTCATTTAACCTTTTTTATTTTAAAAAAAAAAATAATTTTATTTAATATTTTAAATATTAAAAAATTAAATATTTAAAATTATAACGATAAAGGAAAAGCGGGTAGCGGGAATCGAACCCGCATCGTTAGCTTGGAAGGCTAGGGGTTATAGTCGACGTTGATTCATAATTTTTAACGTCTCTAATTCAAAACTGAACGTGAAACTTTGGTTTCATTCAGCTCCTTTATGGAAGGTGGATAAATTCCCAGATTCAGATATGAACGAAATAAAAAATCTGACCCATAACGTCTATGTCAGCTTTTATGTCTGAATCTATTCAGAACAACCCGCTTTCTAGACGATCCCTATAGAAAGGGGTGTTATATTCTAACAATCTTTCTAGTTACTTCGTTCTCTACTTCTATTTGAAAGAATCCTTAGGAAAAGCATTTTGTTTCCACCGAGCTAAAACAATTTATCGATGTCTTTAGTAAACCAAAGACATTGTTTAATAGCTGTTTTGCTTCAATTTCCCCTACAGAAATGAAAAATTGAAGATTTAGTTACGATTAGAAATACGCGTTTTATCTTTATCCATGGGTCCTTTACTTATACTCATTCAATTGGAAGTATTGATCCAATAAAAAAATTATGTTTCGTAATCTTATAATCCAATTTTTCAATTTTAAATTGATTGGTGGATAAAAATCACGAGAATTTATATTATTCCTCGAATTTTTCATTGAGAGGGAAAGGATTCAATCCTTTTAAGAACTAAAGTTTTTGTTCGGAATGAATATTAATCAAACCGAAAGACCCTTTAACTATATAAAGGATTATAGAACGAATCACACTTTTACCACTAAACTATACCCGCTACAATCAGATTATTGTATCTAAATGGACCTTTTGTCGACCTTAATCACAAAACCAAAACAAAAGATCAGAAAAAAATTATGAAAACTAGAGCGCTTACCTTTTGTATTTGTATCAGAGGACCTAATGAGATTTGGAAACGAGTATTCATTTTAATAACTAAATAACAAGTGCTTTTTTGCCCGAGGTTTTTGTCTCGAACTTAATCCATAACAAAAAAATAGATTGTGGTAAGAAACGAGAGTTCCTTTTTTATTATTTAAACCGGAATAAAAGGACTAACTAAGAAAGAAATAGCACGTTGATTCGCTACCATTTGATTCTATATCATAGATATAGATATTTTTTTATTTATTATTATTTTTTTTTTCAATTTTCTAAATCTTTTTATTTATGATTTGTTGGAACAAAAAGGCGGGCCCGGCTAAGGACTGACCAGGCCGGGCCGGGGAACTAAAAAGCCCCTTGGGACGAAATTAAAAAATAAGAGTATATACTATGACGGGCGTTTTCAAGCCTTATTTTTTATAATGTAACATAGTATTATCCTTTTTCAATTGGGAGGAGAGATGGCTGAGTGGACTAAAGCGTCGGATTGCTAATCCGTTGTACGAGTTTTTCGTACCGAGGGTTCGAATCCCTCTCTTTCCGTTTTCGTTGATGACTTGGTATTTTTTTTTTTCGAATTTATCGAGAGCTATTTTTTTATTACTAGTTATAAATAAATAATTAGTGGAATAGATAAAATCTTACTAAATAACAGGTTAAAATCAAGCAAAGAAAACCTTATTTTTTATTCTTCACGTCCAGGATTACGTCCTGGATCATTAGACAGGAATCCGAAGATAAAGAGAGAAACAAAGAATATCACTACCGTGTAAACAAATAGTTTGAGAGTAAGCATTACACAATCTCCAAGATTTTTTTAGGAAAAAAGAGAATAGATTCTCCACTTTTATACTTCTATACTACATACCCGATTTTTTTTTTTTTTTCGAATAAATCATGAATTTGTCTGGGACTTTATTAAAATTAAAAATATCATCGGAAACTTACAGCAGCTTGCCAAACAAAGGCTAATAGAAAAAAGAATAGGGGTATCACTGGCATAACATCGACTATTGGATTCAAAAAAGCGTAGGCTTCGGGCAATTTGCCGACGAAAAAACTACTGGAATAAAGAGCAGAATTAAGGTAGATACAGATCAAACTAAAAATATTAAGCATAACAAACATTTTGTTTTTGGGGATAATTGTATTTATTTTGATTGAGTTGTTAATAAATTTAATTTAGTTTTTTATTATTATAGATATGTTATTATTGATAGAAGAAAAAAAATGAATAAAAATAAAATAAGATAGACGAAAAAACTTTAATGTTATTTGAATTCACCCAATCAAAAATTCTTCTATATCTCAAATCAAAAGAGAATAGAATAAATAATACTTTCGTACAATATCTTAATTGAATTATATGTAATGATCAATAAATTCAGTTTAATTCTATGTCTACGTGTATAGTTTCCATGTACAAAAATTCTAGTAATCCATTTTATAAAAAATAGATATTTAGACTGGAGTTGACGAATAACCCGTACCAATATTAGTGTTTATTTATTAGTATCGAATAGAAATAAATGGGGCGTGGCCAAGTGGTAAGGCAACGGGTTTTGGTCCCGCTATTCGGAGGTTCGAATCCTTCCGTCCCAGAGCATACTCAGTATATATGTATATATATTATTATATAATCATTATATTAACATAATAATATAAATATATTTATATATATATATATTTTATATATCATAATATAATAATATATATATATAAGGATTGCCTTTTAGAAGAGCCTTCCGTATTAAGATAATCTGTATTAAGAATAGAATAAATATTAGTATAGAATCTGAGTATAGAATCTGATGATTATTTTTTAATAATCGGCGGAATCATATCTTTTTCACAAATTTGTTTGAGTTCAAATAACACGCATATGAAATGGGTCAGTTGCAATTCGTTAAATAACAATGATTTTACAGTATAAATATGAAAAAATAACAACCTAAAATTTCAATCTTGTCTTACATCAGTGTTTTTTTATCTATCTTTTTTTAATCACATACTGTTTATTCCAATATGAATTTATCTCTCTCTTACTAATGATAAACAGATGATAAAAAACGAAAGGTCCTTGCTGTAAAACTTTATGTTTTGCAAAATGAAAATAATTATATCGGATAGGAGATTTTTCAATCAATTAAATCTTTGTAACGAACCGCTAGAAGTATAAGTTCTTGGTACTTGAAGAAGTGTGAAATTGTTGAATTTATTCTATCACTATTATCTTACTTGAAGATACAGATTCAAAATAACTTGATTTCTTCGTATTATATTTATTCCTGTTATATCAGTTATAATTTAGTTAACTAAATTTGATTTTTACAATAATAGAAAAATAGAAAAAGAGTTTCAAATTTAGAATGATATAAATAAAAGAATCAAAATAATTTATAAAAAAAGTAGTTCTATTTTTATAGAATTTCCAAGATTAAATTCTATTAATCTAAAAAAAAGGGGTTAAATTGATTTATTCTTATTCTTGCTGAGACTCTCTTTTATTCATATAGAATAAAAAGGTATAGATTACTATGTACCAACCGAACCAATGATTATTCATGATTTCATAATTGAATCAATTACATATGGGTTCCAAACTGAAGGAATGTTATGGTAAAACTTCGTTTAAAACGATGTGGTAGAAAGCAACGTGCGACTTGAAGGACATGATCTGCTGTGGAGTCTTACATCCACCACTTTTATATATATTTATTATAGGAATGAAAGTGCTCTTGGCTCGACATCATTTGTTCTATTCCGCTGTAACCTCCTTTTTTTTTGGGGGGGGGTGATAGAATATAGTATAGGATGGAGCTCGAGTAGAAAGTATTTTTTTTTTTTCAGAGGCAAGAATCTAGGGTTAGTATCAATCAACAAATTGGAACAACTTCGTAAGTATATTTTGATACATAAACTAAAAGGAGCCCATTCGAGAAAATTTCCAATTCAAAGGGAAGATTTGTTGAAATTGGTAAAACTCTTTCGATCAAATCAAAAAGTGTATTACGCAGGAATCAAACATTCGTATGATTCTTTGACATAAAGAAATCACAAAAAATGGTATGTTGCTGCCGTTTTGAAAGGATTTAAAGATCACCGAAGTAATGTCTAAACCCAATGATTCAAGGCAAAGATCCTGGAACAAGGAAATACCATTTTCAATTGTCTGAACAACTGGATCAGAATGAAGAATCAAAATGGATTCTTAAAGAAGACAGGCAATTAAAGGGTTAGAGACCGCTCAATAGATGCAGTATCTAAAATAAAATAAAGGGTTTCTCTTTTGCGTTATTTCAGAGTTATCCAACTTGAGTTATGAGGGTGCAAATATGACTAATTTTGTTGTTGGGTAAGAATAAGAAAAAAAGGGCTAAAATCAATAGTCTAATTAATTTGATGATTTGATGGATATATTTGATATTGTAATTCTATACTCTATACATAGACATAATTTAGAATTTTCTCGAGCCGTACGAGGGGAAAACCTCTTATACGTTTCTAGGGGGGGGTATTGTTCATCTATCCCAATGAGCCATTTATCGAATCGTTGCAATTGATGTTCGATCCCGACGAGAGGGAAGAGATCTTCGGAAAGTGGGTTTTTATGATCCGATAACCAATCAAATTTTTTTAAATGTTCCTGCTATTCTATATTTCCTTGAAAAAGGCGCTCAACCTACGGGAACTGTTCATGATATTTTAAAAAAGGCGGGAGTTTTTACGGAACTTCGCGTTAATCAACAAACAAAATTCAATTAATGAAATAAAATAGAAAAAAAGATCAAGTGAATAAATAAGAAATGACATAGACGTAGAAGTAATGTGTTCTATAGACATAAAAATTTGACATTACCCCCGATGGGATGATTTTCGTTGGAACTCTTTGAACAAAAAAAACAAAGGACTAAACCTGATTATTTTAGTTTTAGTTATTGAATAAACTTCGTTTTTTTCTACTTCTCCCCCGTCTTCCTTAATTAAGTCTTTCACTTATATTCTATATAGTGTAGTGCCAATCCAACACAAGTCTTTCGTTTTTTTATAATTCAATTAAAATTAAATAATTTTATTAATTTTAATTGATTGAAATCTAAATTGTTAGTTCTATTTAGAACTTGTTTTATCTTTTGTATGCTTACGCTTTTGTCAATATTAATATTGACAACAGTGTATCAAATAAATATAATCCGATCGTGTATAAACGGATCTATTTATCCCTGTTCCATAGATTTTATTTCATTCAAATAATCTTCTTAGATTTTCTGTCATACAGGAAGTCTTTTTTGATTAAGATTTAAATCAATCAAACTCGATATATACTAAATTAATGGATAATATAAGAGAAGCGAGGCAGGAGGCGGTCTATAAATATTGGAAAATCTTTGACTTTATTTTATCTTTTATTTGATAATTTTTATATTTTCGTCGGATTTGTTCATTTTTATTATGTTTAGAGCGGGTTAGAGTTTTTTTTCATTGTTTTTTTAATGGTTTGATTGTGTTGTGCCATTCAATTTCATTATTTATTGGGATTCTGATTGTATCTACACATTTTAATTTGTTTATTTGGGTTGCTAACTCAACGGTAGAGTACTCGGCTTTTAAGTGCGGCTAGTATCTTTTACACATTTGTATGAAGAAACAGATTCGTCCATACCATCGGTAGAGTTTGTAAGACCACGACTGATCCTGAAAAGAATCAATGGAAAAAGCAGCATGTCGTAGCAATGGATAATTCTGAGAATATTTCATTCTTTCTTATTGAATAGGTCCAAAATCTTATTTCAATTGTTTCAATTCAATTAAAAAAAGAATTTTTTTGGGGGGTCGAGTGAATAAATGGGTAGAGCCTTATTAGAGGTTCCAATTCTAGGGAAATAACAAAGTAACGAGCTTCTGTTCTTAATTTTTGAATGATTACCCCATCTAATTAGATGTTAAAAATATATTAGTGCCTAATGCGGGAAAAGCTTTTCCGATGAGTGGATTAGAAATTTCTTATGAGTCCTAACTATTAGCTATTCCCCTTTATGGGGTAGAGATAAATGTGTAGAAGAAGGTAGTATATTGATAAAGAGATTTCCTTTTTCAAAATCAAAAGAGCGATTGGATTGATAAAATAAAGGGCTTCTAACTATCTTCTTATCCTATAAATGAACATAAATTTATTATATGGAAAGGAAGGGGAGGTTCTAGAGAGTCCGTTGATGAGTTTGACTTGTTTTCGAGGTATCTAGTTTTTTTTTTTACTATAAATACCTTGTTTTAACTGTATCGTACTATGTATCATTTGATAACCCAATAAATCATCTATTTCTTTTCTGATTCAAAATTGAATTTTAAATGAAAGACTTTCAAGGATATTTCGAATTATATAGATCTCAGCAACACCATTTACTATACCCACTTATCTTTCGGGAGTATATTTATGCCCTTGCTCATGATCGTGGTTTAAATGGATCCGTTTTATTGGATAATGTAGGTTATGACAAGAAATCCAGTTTACTAATTATAAAACGTTTAATTAGTCGAATGTATCAACAGAATCATTTGATTATTTCCGTTAATGATTCTAATCAAAATAAATTTTTTGGGTACCCAAAAAATTTGTATTCTCAAATGATATCGGAGGGATTTGCAGTCATTGTGGAAATTCCGTTTTCCCTACGATTAGTATCCTCCTTAGAGGAGACAGAAACCATAAAATCTTATAATTTACGATCAATTCATTCAATATTTCCCTTTTTCGAGGACAAATTTCCACATTTAAATTATGCATCAGATGTACTAATACCCTACCCCATCCATCTGGAAATCTTGGTTCAAACCCTTCGCTACTACGTGAAAGATCCCTCTTCTTTGCATTTATTACGGCTCTTTCTTAATGAGTATTATAGTTGGAATACTCTTATTACTCCCCCAAAATCCATTTTTGCAAAAAGTAATCAAAGATTATTCTTGCTCCTATACAATTCTTATGTATGTGAATACGAATCTATTTTACTTTTTCTCCGTAACCAATCTAATCATTTACGATTAACCTCTTTTGGGATCTTTTTTGAGCGAATACGTTTTTATGAAAAAATAAAATATCCTGTCGAAAAAGTCTTATTTCCGGACACCTTATGGTTCTTCAAGGATCCTTTTATACAGTATGTTAGCTATCAAGGAAAATCGATTCTGGTATCAAAAGATACTCCTCTTCTGATGAATAAGTGGAGATATTATCTTGTCAATTTTTGGCAATGTCATTTTTATGTATGGTCTCAACCAAGAAGAATCCATATAAACCAATTATCCAAGCATTCCTTTGATTTTTTGGGTTATCTTTTAAGCATACGACCAA